TTGTTAAACCTCCCATAAGAACCATATTCTGACTTTTCTCTGGTGAATATCCAACAATAGGTTCCATTGAATGAATAATGGATCCGGATCCCAAAAACAATAAAGCTTTAGAATAGGCATGGGTTATCAAATGGAATAAAGCAGCTCGATAAGAACCTATACCTAGAGCTAACATAATATAACCCAATTGAGACATTGTAGAATAAGCTAAACTTCTTTTAATGTCTCTTTGGGCAATAGCCAAAGTAGCTCCTAAAAGTACTGTTATTATACCTACTAAACAAATGAGATTCATTATGTAAGGTATAACTATGAAAAGAGGAAGAAGCCGAGCTACAAGAAAAATTCCTGCTGCTACCATAGTAGCAGCGTGTATAAGAGCCGAAATAGGAGTGGGGCCTTCCATGGCATCAGGTAACCATACGTGAAGGGGGAATTGTGCGGATTTAGCAACTGCACCAACAAATAAGAAAAAGGCACATAAAGTAGCAAATAAAGAATTGACCCCATTATTATGGATCAAGGTATTCACTATTTGAAACAAATCCCGAAATTCAAAACTACCAGTTATCCAATAAAATCCTAAGGTTCCTAATAATAAACCAAAATCCCCTATACGATTAGTTACAAAAGCTTTTTGACAAGCACTTGCTGCAACGGGTCGTGTGAACCAAAAACCTATCAATAAATACGAACACATTCCCACTAGTTCCCAAAAAATATAAATTTGTATCAAATTGGAACTCGTAACTAATCCCAACATTGAAGCATTGGAAAAACTCATATAAGCAAAAAATCTCAAATATCCTTGGTCGTGAGACATATAATTGTCACTATAAATAAAAACCATGATTCCAACAGTAGTAATTAGTATTGACATAATAGAAGTAAGTGGATCGATCAAGTGTCCGAACTCTAATAAAAAATCATTATTGATGGTCCAAGACCATAGATATTGATAGGTTAAACTTCCATTTATTTGCTGAATAGACAGATTGGCCGAAAACCACATAGCTATACTTAGTAATAAAACACTTGGGAAAGCCCACATACGACGAAGATCTTTTGTTGCTGTCGGAATAAGTAGAAGTCCAAATCCTATTGACATAGTAACTGGGAGCGGAAAAAGGGGTATTATCCATGCATATTTATATGTATATTCCATAAGAAAACCAATTGTTCTTTTTTTTCTTATAATTGTTTCCGATTCACCAATTCTGATCTCTTTCAAAAAGAACAAAACAATAAGAAAAAAAAAAAAAGATATGAAAAAGATCAAATACAAATATTGGAATTCTTACTTTTTGTTTTATCAAATATTTTAAATAAAAGTTGCAATGGGTTGGTCAAATAATTAGTCAAGTTTATTACTTAGTTATTAATTAACTTGAAACTATAAAAAAGAAAGATATTTCTTAAATAATATGACATCATATGAGATTTTGAATAATTGGATTTTCCCTTTACATTTTTTGCATATATATCTATTTATAGATTTCTTATATTACAGTTCAGTTACAGATTTCTTTATCTCTTTAAATTTTTCTATTTTTTCTTTCTTTTTTTTTTTTAGTTTCATTTATTGATATTCTAACTTAGAATTATAACCCTCCATTCACTTTCTATTTTTTTTTTAGACTTCATTTTAAACTTCTATCTTAGAACTTCTATCTTATACACATATATAAGATAGAAGATAATTCTAATACTAAATTCTAAGACTACTATTTCTATTTCTTATTACTTTTTTATTTTGTATAATCTTTCTTTATAATCTTTATCTTTAGATATTTTTATACTTTTTTATCCTTGAATATATGAATATATATATATTCATACTATATTATTCTAGTATATACTAGAATAACTATTCACTTAGTATTTACTTTAATATTTCTCTAAATAGAGAAATTAGTAAAATATTACTATTCTTACTATTTCATATGAATAATGAATATTTGTAATATTATATATTGTATATATTGCTTTGTATATTATATATTAATATATTGAATTATCTAATTCTTATAGATATTAAATATTAATATGAAATTCTTAATATTTTAAAATTACATTTTTTTTTGTATATTCTTTTTGTATATATTCCTTTCTAAAACAATAGAATAATAGAATATCAATACGTATGTAATTATTACATTATGCAAATATCAGAATGAAGATAGAAAATTGAAATCTATTTGTCTATTAAAATAGAATCGTTTTCGAATATTTTTCTTTTATTCTTTTTTTTTTTCTATTTGTATGTTATGATATTATTGAGGTAAATTTATGGAATAAGTATAGATAATGACTAAGAAAGAGTAATTGATTTTGAACAATATATGTCTTTCACATACAACGATAAAAATGAGTCACCTACCTTTTGAATGGCAGTTCCAAAAAAGCGTACTTCTATGTCAAAAAAGCATATTCGTAGAAATATTTGGAGAAAAAAAGGCTCTTTAATGGCAGTAAAAGCTTTTTCTTTAGCTAAATCTGTTTCCACCGGACAGTCAAAAAGTTTTTTTGTGCGACAAAAAAAAGTCTTGGAAAAATCTTAATTGACATGTCTCAAATAACTTCCAATTTTCCATTTTTGATTTGGAAGTCAAATGATTCAAATTTACTAATGTATTGTGTATATTGCGTATTGTATTTGTATTTCACTTCTCCAGATTAGTTAGAGCTAGGTAATTTTAAAAATAAGAATCTTTCTGTCTACTGGATTCAAAGTACTCAAGTATTGTATTTTTTTTTATTATCAGTTTTTTCTATTTTGTATAGTCTTTATATATTTCTATTATGTTCTATTCTATTTTAGAATTCTATTTATTTAAATTTCTATTGGTTGATATTGAATTCGTGAGATGGTTTTTTCTTTCCTATGAATTTTTCTATTTTGAAAAGCACAATTATGATAGACAACGAAGAATCTGAATATTTCATTATACTTTATACTAAGGTGTTGGGTCTCGAAATTGTTAGAAACAAATTCTGGATTTGATACCTCAACTGAAAACAAAACTATTGAGTTCTGACTGTTCTGGATAAACAAAAGCTAGGTTTCTAGTACGGAAAAGTTGATTATGAAAACTGAACTTACGAAGATACTAATTCAGTATTATTGATATTGAACATTTACATATGCATTTCCATATGAATGGAAATGCATATGAAAATGCATCTTTCTTCATTGTTTACTAAACTCTATGGAATATCGACAATTCAACATGAATTTCCTATGATTATTTAAGGCAAGCCGCCATGGTGAAATTGGTAGACACGCTGCTCTTAGGAAGCAGTGCTAGAGCATCTCGGTTCGAGTCCGAGTGGCGGCATAAATAATAGACTAATTCATATTATAGACACAATAGATCTAATAGAATATTAGAATATAATTCTATTAGATTTAATCCCCGATTTCAATTATTTAATAGGGACCCTTTTTTATGATATTTGCGACCTTAGAACATATATTAACTCATATTTCCTTTTCGATCATATCAATTGTGATTCTGATTCATTTGATGAACTTATTAGTCTACGAAATCGAAGGATTACGTAATTCGTCAGAAAAAGGGATGATAGCTACTTTTTTCTCTATAACAGGGTTTTTAGTTATTCGTTGGATTTCTTCGGGACATTTTCCCTTAAGTAATTTATACGAATCATTAATCTTCCTTTCATGGAGTTTATCCATTATTCATATGATTCCGTATCTTGGGAATCCTAAAAATGATTTAAGCGCAATAACTGCACCAAGTGCCATTTTTACCCAAGGTTTCGCCACGTCAGGTCTTTCAACTGGAATGCATCAATCCGCAATATTAGTACCTGCTCTACAATCTCAGTGGTTAATGATGCATGTAAGTATGATGCTATTGAGCTATGCAGCTCTTTTATGCGGATCGTTATTATCAGTTGCTCTTATAGTGATTACATTTCGAAAAAACATCGATTTTTTTTTTAGAAACAATAATTTTTTAAGTTTAAGAAAGTCGTTTTTCTTTGGTGAGATGGAATATTTGAACGAAAAAGTAAGTGTATTAAAAAAGACTTCTTTTCTCTCATTTCAAAATTTTTACAAATATCAATTAATTCAGCGTTTGGATTATTGGAGTTATCGTGTCATTAGTTTAGGGTTTACCTTTTTAACCATAGGTATTCTTTCTGGAGCAGTATGGGCTAATGAAGCATGGGGTTCTTATTGGAATTGGGACCCTAAGGAAACTTGGGCATTTATTACTTGGACCATATTTGCAATTTATTTACATACTAGAACAAATCCAAAATTGCAAGACCAAGGCACGAATTCGGCATTTGTGGCTTCTATAGGATTTCTCCTAATTTGGATATGCTATTTTGGGATCAATCTATTAGGAATCGGGTTCCATAGTTATGGTTCATTCCAATTAATATCTAATTAAATAAACTACATGAAGAATACATAAAAACATCATCTGATACACAATGAAAATTTATGCGAGTTTTTGAAAACCGTTTGAATGGAGGAATTATTCAAATGGTTCTCAAAAACTCTATATGTATCTCATTACAATTCTAATTCACTTTTCATTGTACAACGAAGAATCGTGAAAATAGGAAAGTCAAAGAATTCTAAGACTTTCTTTCCAATTAATGAAAATTCATTATTATTGAATCTATAAAAAGAATTTAGATAGTAGAACTTGTATCTTGTCAACCGATAACGGCAGAACGAAATCAGGATAAATACCAATTCCTATTACAGGTAGAAAGATACAGATCAAAACAAATAATTCTCGTGGTCCAGAATCAAAAAAATTTGAGTTTGGAATATTGAATAGCTTGTATCCATAGAAAATCTGACGTAACATAGATAATAAAAAAATAGGAGTTAATATCATTCCAATTGCCATTACAAAAGTAATTAACATTTTTGGCATGAAAAGATATTTTGGGCTGGTAATTATTCCAAAAAAGACTAAGAATTCTGCAACAAAACCACTCATTCCTGGCAATGCAAGAGAAGCCATCGAGAAACTACTAAACATGGTAAATATTTTTGGCATTGGGATAGATATCCCCCCCATCTCTTCGAGATAAACAAAACGTATTCTATCACAACTCGTTCCCGCTAAGAAAAAAAGTGCAGCACCAATCAATCCATGAGAGAGTATTTGTAAAATGGCTCCATTGAGTCCCATGCCAGTTAGAGAACCAATTCCTAGAATTATGAAACCCATGTGAGATACAGAAGAATAGGCAATACGTTTTTTTAAATTGCGTTGACCGAGAGAGGTTGAAGCTGCATAAATGATTTGTATTATTCCTAATATCACCAACCAGGGAGAGAATCTAGAATGAGCGTTAGCTAATAATTCCATATTGATCCGAATCAATCCATATGCTCCCATTTTTAATAAGATTCCAGCTAAAAGCATACATGTACTGTAATGTGCTTCCCCGTGGGTATCTGGTAACCATGTATGTAGGGGTATCATCGGCGATTTAACAGCATAAGCAATAAGAAAACAAAAATAGAGTATTATTTCCAATGCTGCAGGATACGATTGATTAGCTAATTTTTCTAAATCTAATGTTGGTTCATTGGAACCATATAAACCCATACCTAAAACTCCTATTAAGAGAAAAATGGAACCTCCTGCAGTGCACAAAATAAACTTTGTAGCCGAGTACAGACGTTTTTTTCCTCCCCACATGGATAAAAGTAAGTAAACAGGAATTAATTCTAATTCCCACATGATGAAGAAAAGTAAAAGGTCTCTAGAAGAAAATGATCCTATTTGGCCACTATACATTGCTAACATCAAGAAATAGAAAAATCGCGGATTTCGAGTAATTGGCCAAGCTGCTAAAGTAGCTAAAGTAGTGATAAATCCTGTCAGTAAAATGGGTCCTATGGAAAGTCCATCGGTTCCCAGTCTCCAGTGAAAATAAAAAATATTGATCCATTTAGAATCCTCCTTCAATTGGGTTAAGGGATCGTCCAATTGGAAATGATAACAAAATACATAGGTCATTAGAAGGAGCTCTAGGATACATATACATAGAGTATACCACCTATACACCTTATTTCCCCTATGAGGGAAAAAGACAATTGAAGAACCCGCGAATATGGGCAAAACAAGAAGTATTGTTAACCAAGGAAAAGAACTCGTGATAAAGACAAGATAAATTTTGACGAGAAACCCCCCGTGCTCGGGAGAAGAATAATAGATTTTCTTTTCTCGAGTACGGGCTTTGGTCGGTAAAGAGGAATCAAATGATTCAAGTGGAGTTTTTTGTCACATATCAATAAGAAAGACCCATGCTGCGAGTTGTTTCATGCCATAAATAAACACGGACACTCAAAAAATCCGTTGGACAAGCGGATTCACATCTCTTACAACCTACACAATCCTCGGTTCTTGGCGCAGAAGCAATTTGCTTAGCTTTACATCCGTCCCAAGGTATCATTTCCAATACATCCGTGGGGCAAGCTCGAACACATTGGGTACACCCTATACATGTATCATAAATCTTTACTGAATGTGACATTGGGTCTATAAATTCCAGTTTTGAACACAAAAGATTTTCGATCTGGTAAAATAAAATTTGAAAATGAAATAAATCATATATTTTCTATTGTAGACACCAGACGAATCAATGATTTATCATCATTTGAAGAATCACTAGATTTTTAAATATGTTTATGAGAAAGGGTCAAGATACTTTGATTTCCGTTTCAATAACCAGGAGTTGTACATACTAATTCAATTCATGTTAATTTTACTATATTTTTCTATTAATATGAAGATCTTAATTCTTATTGAATTTTTTGTCTTAATTCAATTCAATTTCCTAGAATGGAAAATTTAAATTGAGAATTTAGTATAATTCTAGGAATCCTAAGTAATCCTATTCATATAGAAAATAGGAATTCTATCAAATCAGATAGAAATAATCTAAAATAGTCTAATTCTAACTAATTCTAATTTAGAATAGAATATTAATTCATATATATTGATAGAATGTACTAATATATATATATTAAATCTTATACTTCTATTAAAATTCTATTAAATATAGAAATAGTATAAGATTCATACTAGATATAATATGTTAGTTATTAGGTTAGTGATAGAATAGGTTAGTAGCTCTAGATCATACATCTATATGAAAAAAGAGAAGAAAGAAAATAAGAATAGAATATTCTAAAAGTCTTATGTTTTGATTTCTATGTGAAAATAGAAAAATTCTAATTAATTATTCAACAAATTCGATTGATTGATACGAGTTGATTTTCTGTTACGATGTATAGACGAAACAATAGCTAGCCCAATAGCTGCTTCAGCAGCTGCAATGGCTATAACAAAGATTGAGAAAATTTCTCCTTTTAATTGCCGACTATCAAATATATCGGAAAATGTGACGAGATTTATATTCACCGAATTCAGTATAAGCTCAAGACACATAAGTGCTCTAACCATGCTTCGGCTTGTGATCAGTCCATAGATACCGATAGAAAATAAATAAACACTCAGAAAAAGTACATGCTCTAACATCATTGATAAATTCCCCATCAATCGCGATTCATTTCAATATGAACAAAAATTCAAATTAAACTGATTCAGCTGACTAGAATAGAAGAATTACAGAACAAAAGAAGATATTCACAGTAGATTGAAATAAAATAGATTAAATCCATTTTCATTCTTTCATTCTCAAAATAGAAGTTCTTATTTCTTATTAGATTATTGACGAGCCATGGTAATTGCACCTATCAAGGAAACTAAAAGAATTATAGAAATGAGTTCAAAAGGAAGATAAAAATCTGTGGATAAATGAATCCCAATTTGTTGAACGTTACTTATTAAGTCCTGTTCTATAATCTGATTTGATCTTGTAGTCCGAAAAATTCCGGACCATGACGTATCTGGGATAGTAGTCATTAATGAAAAAAAAATACTTGTACAAACCAGTGAGGTGATTCTATCTCCAATGGTCCACAAATAGGAATTATTGGAATATTCTGAACTGTTCATGAACATCACAGCAAATATGATTAATACATTTATGGCTCCCACATAAATAAGGAACTGTGCGGCAGCTACAAAATAGGAATTCAATGAAATATAGAATAAGGATATACAAATAAGAACCAATCCCAATGAAAAGGCAGAATCAATGGGATTGGTAAGTAATACTACTCCCAGACCTCCTAATATAAGAACTGATCCCAGAAATACTACAAGAATATCATGTATTGGTCCAGGTAAATCCATTATGAAAGAAAAGATAAATAAAGAAGTCGAAATATTTCATGACTTACTAAGGGGCCAGGAAAGGAACTATTTTTTTATATGATACCTTTCTAATTGAATGAAAAAAAAAATGAATATCATTAGATAGATAAAAGAAAGTTATTTGGCTAATCCTACTTTATTCCAAACCAAATCTTAGTAATTGGTAATCGTTCTTGAACCAAGGGCTTTTTCTTTTTTCATTTGAGTTGTTGAATCCATAACTATAACTGTTTGAATTGTGTGATCTTCAATTATTGACATTGGTAACCGACCCAAAGAAATTTGATTATAATTAAATTCGTGACGATCATAAGTGGAAAGTTCATATTCTTCAGTCATCGATAAACAGTTTGTTGGACAATACTCGACACAGTTACCGCAAAATATACAGACCCCAAAATCAATACTATAATGAAGCAATTGTTTTTTCTTAATATCTTTTTCAAATTTCCAATCAACAATGGGAAGGTCTATGGGACATACGCGAACACATACTTCACAAGCAATACATTTATCAAATTCAAAGTGGATTCGACCACGAAAACGCTCTGATGTGATTGATTTTTCATAAGGATATTGAATAGTTACAGGTAAACGATTTGTATGGGATAAGGTAATTATGAAACTTTGTCCAATGTACCTTGCAGCTCGTATTGTTTGTTTGCCATAATTCATGAACCCAGTAACCATAGGGAACATATTATAGATATCCATGAATAAAATTTATGTTTCTTTCTCTTGGTTGAGAGGAGTTATGAATCTAGAATATCATTATTTTTCTCTCTTAATTTCTTCTTTTTATTTATAGTTTATAGTGAAACAAGTTGAGAAGAAGTTGTCAATAATAGATTACCTAGAGAAATAGGTAAAAGAAATTTCCATCCAAGATTTAATAACTGATCCATTCTCATCCTAGGTAAAGTCCATCTTGTTGTGATAGGAATGAACAGAAACAAATAAGCTTTAGCTAATGTAATAAAGATACCAATTGCTATTACAAAGACTCTAAATATTTTATTTATTCCAAAAAGTTCAGTAAGAGATATGTACGGAAAAGAAAAATTCCACCCACCTAGGTAAAGAACTGTTACAAATAATGAAGAAACTAATAGATTTAGGTAAGAAGCAAGATAAAATAACCCGTATTTTATACCTGAATATTCGGTTTGATAACCTGCTACTAATTCCTCCTCTGCTTCCGGTAAATCAAAGGGTAATCTTTCACATTCTGCTAGAGAAGACATTAGAAAAACTAGAAACCCTATGGGCTGACGCCACAGATTCCATCCCCCAAAACCATATTTGGACTGTGCCTCAATTATATCAACTGTACTTGAACTGTTAGATAATTCTAGTCGATGATAACATCACTGCTCCCATCGCTATTCCAAAACCGTACATGAAACCTAAGCTTCATACGGCTCCTCTATGGCCACAAATAAATGTAAGGTAAGGACTGGTTCAGTATTATTGCTCTCCTTGGACCCTAGGTAAATAGAATGGAAAGATACATTGGAGGTTGGAGAGGCCTCAATTCGACCAATAAAATTCTGTCTGCTAGAATAAGAAAAAGCACTTAAGAATTGATCTCATCCCTTATAATGAAAATAATAAAAATTTTTATTTGTTCAGCAATAACTTAATCCTTCAATCAAATACTCGTTATATTTAGAATCATAAATAGAAAAAATTGGGCATTAGTTAATGAATCATGATAAGAAGTCCCATATGCATATGTATGAAGAAACAAAGGAATAAATATTTTCTTATTATTCCCGTTTTATTCTTTTTTATTCTATTATTGTATTGCATTCTATTTGTCTTGTTCCTGTTCTTCTTTCTGAAAACTAAAAAAAAAAAAGGAAAGAAAATAAAGGATTAATTCGTTCTTGATAGTCATTTCTTTAATCAGCGAATAGTAGCATACTCTAGATTGGAATCGTGGGGAAGTACTGCTTGATCATTTCTACCAACTTCAAGCCCTTATTATGATTCGTTTTATGCAAAGTTTTATGCAAAAACCCCCTTTTTTGATACTTTACATTATTTCCATTACTAATCCTTTGCGTACTTTGGTGTTCCTAACTGCCCACTTCTTTTTGATTGATCCCTAGTATAGTAATAAATACAGTGGATCTTTTGCATCCGCTTCAAGATATGACGACTAATCAAATAATATCAATCTTGGGGTAAACAATTTATGTTTACTTCAATTTCCTTCTTGTACCTAGGGAATGAGATTTTTATTTTTTTACTGCAAATTGAGGAGCAGTTTTGTTTCACTCATATAACTATCTGGTTTAATTCATCGAACTGAAATGTTGAATAAAACAAATCTTTTTTTATTCTTTTATTTCATATTCATATTTACATATTGAATTCTATTTATATTGTATTGAATTTTCAATTTATTTCTTTTCTCTTTTCTATAAAATAGAGAAAAAAAAGTTCATGTTCAAACGAATCGCACGTAGAGATATTGCTAACACACATAGAGTTAATGGTATTTCATAACTAATCGATTGAGCTGCAGCTCGTAGACCGCCTGAAAAGGAATACTTATTATTTGATCCATATCCTGACATAAGAAGACCAATGGGGACAATACTGGAAATGGCAATCCATAAAAAAACACCTATACTGAGATCAGTTAAAACAAGGTGATATCCAAAAGGAATTACTAAATAACTTAGTATAATTGATATAACCCCTATAGAAGGTCCGACCCTAAATAAACGAATATTCCCTCTAGATGGAAGAAGATCCTCCTTCAAAAGTAGTTTGGTCCCATCCGCTAAAGCTTGAAGAATTCCTAATGGGCCGGCATATTCAGGTCCAATACGTTGTTGTATTGCTGCGGATATTTTTCTTTCTAACCACACAATTACTAATACCCCCATTGTGATTCCTAAGACAAGGGTGAAAATGGGGACAAAAATCCATATGAGTCCATAGACTTCTTTTAAGTATTCTAATATAGAAAAAGAATTGATAGTTTGTACTTCTGTCGTATCAATTATCATTTCAACGATCAACTTCTCCCATAATGATATCTATACTACCTAGTATCGTCATGATATCAGCCAATTTCATTCTTTTAACTAGCTGGGGAAGAATTTGCAAATTGATGAAGCCGGGTGGACGAATTTTCCATCTCCAGGGGAAAACGCTACTATCTCCTATTAAATAAATTCCTAATTCTCCTTTTGGGGCCTCTACCCTTACATAAAGTTCTTGTTTTAACAATTCAAAATTGGGTGAGAGTTTTTTAGTAAGAAATCTATAGTCAAAATTATTCCATTCGGAATTCTTTGTCCTATGAAAGCGGCGGTTTTCTAAATTCTCATAAGGTCCTCCAGGAATTCCTTCTAGAGCCTGTTGAATGATTTTTATGGATTCTTGCATTTCACCGATTCTTACTAAATAACGAGCTAATGTATCGCCTTCTTTTTGCCATTTGACTTCCCAATCGAATTTATTGTAACACTCATAACGATCAACTTTACGAAGATCCCATTGGATTCCAGAAGCTCGTAACATTGGTCCTGATAAACCCCAATTTATTGTCTCCTCCCCACCAATAATGCCCACTCCTTCAACTCGTTCCAAAAAAATGGGATTTCGCGTAATGAGTTTTTGATACTCAACAACTTCTGTTAAAAAATAATCACAGAAATCCAAACATTTATCTATCCAGCCATAAGGTAAATCCGCAGCTACTCCTCCGATGCGGAAATAATTATGCATCATCCGCATACCTGTGGCGGTTTCAAATAGATCATATATCAATTCCCTCTCTCTGAAAATATAGAAAAAGGGAGTCTGTGCACCGATATCGGCCATAAAAGGGCCAAGCCATAACAAATGGGAGGCTATACGGCTCAGCTCCAACATAATCACTCTGATATAACTGGCCCTTTTAGGCACTTGAACACTTTCCAATCGTTCTGGTGCATTTACTGTTATTGCTTCTGTGAACATAGTAGCTAAATAATCCCAACGTGTTACATAAGGCAAATATTGTATAATTGTTCGGTTCTCCGCTATTTTTTCCATCCCTCTGTGTAAATAGCCCAATATAGGTTCACAGTCAATAACATCTTCACCATCCAGAGTAACGATCAGCCGAAGAACACCATGCATTGATGGGTGGTGAGGACCCATATTGACTATTATGAAATTCTTTCTTGTAGTCGGTACAGTCATATTTTTTTCCTTAATTCATTATTTCATGAATTTCTTAAAATAAAAAATATAATACTAATAAAAAAAGAAAAAAGAACTAAGGATAATAATAAGAAATTCAAATGAAATTAACGAGTTTTTGGTTCCCGAATATCTAACTTATCCATTAATTTCTTATAACGCACTTTCTTTTTCTTTGACAAATAAGTCAATAATCGTTGACGTTTTCCCAGAATTCTTCGTAGACCCCTTTGTGATAAAAAATCTCTTTTGTGCAATTCTAAATGTGAAGTAAGTCTTCGTATCTTACTGGTGAAATGGAATACTTGAAATTCAACAGACCCACTATTTTCTTCTTGTGTAATAACTGAGATGAATGAATTTTGGACCATAAATGAAAATTTCTATCTTGATTTTCTGTGAATTTTACCGATCAGGAAAAAGAATAATATTTATTATGCTAGTTCTTAGTATACATCAAAATTGGATTTCATTCATATATTACTTTGTTTTTTGTTTTGTATATTTGATTCAAATCAAATATACAAAACATATATGTATTCGCGAAAGAGAACAATTTCTTTTTACTTAAAAGGATTCCGCTCCTCCTAGTGAAAATTGATACACTATGAAATCAGCATCATCATGTATTAGAATGTTACACAGTGTATATATTTTGACTTTCATCTACCAAATATGTTATACAATATGTAGGAAATACACTATAATTTTTTTTTTTTCATTTTTCATTTAAATTGAATTCATTCTGAATTGTGAATACATATGTATTCTTGACATACTGAAACGACTGCTGTTATTGGTATCAAACCAATAGCGATTCATACAAGCTACATCTTCTAATCGATAATTGGGCCAAAGAAACAATTTGAATTTCATGAAATTTTTTTCATCTGTATTAATATGTTTGTCCTCATTCAAAAATTGACCACAGTTTCTTATTTTGTTTTCATTGCAAAATCTTGGATTTCTATCCACAACATTCCAATTCCGGGAATTTAAACAAATTCGAATTCGAAATTCTCTCCGACGTCTGGGAGATAGAATATTTTCAGGAACAAGGAAATCATAATGATTTTTGTCTCCACTCCAAAATATGTTGCTGTGTTGTGCAATGGATTTTTCAAACCCCCCTTTCTCACTATATCTTTTTTTTGTGTATTTTTTATTCGTTTGGTGCTTATTATTATCGACCAAAGAAATATCCATAGTTTGATATATCATATATTTTCCGTCCCTTCTTATAGATAGACAAATTGGTTCAATACTAAATATTCCCTTTCTTATCACTTCTGCAAGAACTAGGTCCTTTTGAATCAGCATTTCATATATATTTATTTCACCTCTTTCAATTGAGGATATAGCAATTTCCTTTGGATTTATCAGTCTAAGTAGAAGACAATATACCCTGATATTTTTAATGATTTTTGGATTCATGGGATTAGCCCATCTTAATTGAAAAAGTAAATATTTTTTCAAAAAGGAATCTAGTTCCATTTCCTTCTTATTTAGTAAATTCAATACAAGATTTCCTTGGCCCTGTTGTTCGTGTTCTTCCTGCTTGGAATTTCCTAATTCAAGATATTTTTTTTTATTAGATGATATATGAAGATTTTTCTTTGGATTTACGTTAATATTTTTACTTTTTTCATTTATAGAAAAATGAAAAAAGAGTGATTTGATTGGGATGATCCAAGGTTGAATCTTATATACATCAAAAAGTAGCACAAATTCTGGGAAGAACCAAGGTTCTAGATTGGATATAGTAGCATGATTTGATGCGGTATCATAGAACCTTTCTTGATTCATTCCCATGCAATCAAAAAAGAAACTTTTTTGATTGTATGGTTTGATCTCTTGATGAATCGTAGGAGAAAAAAGATCTTTTTTTTCCATTTTTTGAAAATTATGAATTTCAGTCTTAGTCTTTTTATGAATCTTGATGCCAATATGTGCATTGGTCCAGATCTCACTATTCTTTCTAAAACAAAGATGAAGAATTTTACAATCAAAATATTTTCTATCCAAATTTGTATTCCTATAAATAAGATATCCTTTTTCTAGATAATAATTACTAGGTATACTTACCAATACATAAAATGATTCAGGTTTCGATGTATTTAAATGATATGGAATATCTGGGTCCCCGTTTATTTCTAATGTTGATCCAGAAATAGGGGGGCTTATGTATTTATATGATAAAAGATCATATCTGTAATGTTTTTTCCATTTGTATTTTTGACTCATAAATGAATTCGCTGCATAGTCCTTTTTTTTCATGGAATGAATGAATTGGTATTTTTGATATAAATCCAATTGGATTGATTCCTTGTTTTGAATCATACGACGTTTATTGATTCTATTTCGCCATTCTTTAGGTACTAATCCAGACCTTTTTTTTTGAGAGAAATCGTATTGATAATGACCTTTTAACCAGTTTTTCCATTCGTTTATTACATACGTATGAATTTTATTATGTCTTGATTTGGAATTAAATATTCCGTGTATCATATAATAGTCTTTTAAATTATCCTTAAAAAAAGGATAGCTCCCTTTATATTCAAGTACAGGTCTCAAGTGATACTGATTCAGTAATTGGTTAAGTAATTGGGTTTGTGATAATTTGTAAAATACATATGCTTGGGACAGGGAAGATAAGTTCCAATAAGTATTTGAATTTTGATTCCTATTCTCAGTATTATCAGTATTTGAAAACAATTTTTTTATAGTCAAAATTAAATTTATTGTATTTTTATTTTTTTCATCAATTACTTCTTGTTCTTGATTTGTTTCATTGTTGTAAATGGATTTCTTAAAGATCTTTTTTGTTGATTCAAAGAAAAGTTGTGCATTTATCTTAGAAATGGTAATGGTACATAGCAAAATATCTATGTATATTTTTTCAATGAATGATTTGATAAAGTAGTGTGATTTACGCATTAATCGGATATTTTTCCTTTTTAATAGTTTCAAAATATGTTTCTGTGAGCCCGATCTTTTATTATCAGAAATTAAAACTATTTCTTTTTTTTTCTTGTCTTTTGCGGTTCGTTCAATTTGATTCCTAATTTTGATTGTCTTATCAGAAAGATCTTTCATTCTTCTTTCTATTAGTGAATAATTTAACCAATCCATCGTTTGAATTAGAACGGGTGATTCGCGAAGAATCTGATTAGTTATTTTGAAATCTTTTTTGTTTTTGTTTGGTTCATATACTTTTTCTTTCCTCAATTCAAATAAGAAAATTGGATTTACTTTCTCCAGGTTTTTCATTATTAGTTTGATAACTCGAACTATTTTGATGACCCATTTTGTTTTTTCTTTTCGAACTTTTAGAAAGGATCTTCTTTCTTTCTTTAAAAATTTTAGAACTTGTAAAAATTTCTTTTTCACCTTTTTCTTTTTTTTTTTGAGTTCTTTAAAAATAGGTTCAAAAAAAAAAGGTCTTTTTCGGGGAGAACCAAAGGGAAGTTCCGCTTCCATTCCCAAGACTGTTAAAAAACAAAAATTTTGTTTTTTATCTTTTTTTTTCATTGGATATCTATGATGAGATCGTACCTTATATTTTCGCCAAGGTTTTAGACAGAAAGGATATATAATCTTTATCTGAATACCGTCTGTTAACCAATCTTGTGGAAATTCTGTTTCTGATAATTGAACACCATTATAGGTGCATTTAATATGGATTTCTCTATTCCATTCCTTGAAATCCTCGTCCCACTCGGGTAATTGGAATAATAACATACGGAAACTATTTTTAGCTATTATTAATGAAGGCAATATAATGTATTTTCTAAGAAAAGATTGGGTTAGTAACATCAAACCTCTTATTGCTTGAGTAAATAGAAAGCTATCCCAAGCTTCTGATATTTCTATCCGTTCATTTTTATATCTTTTTTCCTCTTTCTCCTTTTCTTCTTTTGTATCTTCATTTTCCAAATCAAAATCGGAAATTTTTAATTCTGATTCTTGTTCTCTCCCCATCCAATTCCTCAAAATGATATTCTTCATTTCGTTTATATCAAAAGACGAAAAAAGGGATTTTTTGTCTAGCCGATCCAAAAAAAGGGGGGAATGTACATTTACTTGAAAGAGGTCCCAAATAACTGTTTTACGTCTTTGAGCGCGCATGGATCCTTTGATGAGATTGCGACGAAAATCCGATTGTTGGGAGTAACGTATAAAAGCCACCTCTTCCTCTTCCGTTTGATCATCATTTTGATCATTATAAATTAACACACGTTTGGCTCTTCTTGAATACATATCATTATCTTCTTCCGCCAATTCTTCTTCATTTTCTTCTTCCTCTTCTTCCAAATCCTCGGTTAATTTGTATGACCATCGAGAAACCTCTTTACTGACTTCTTCTATTCTAATTCCAATAGATTTCTTTTTCATTGTTTTTTGATCTTTTGTATGCGTTGTAATTACATCAAATACAAATTTCAAAGATTTTGTTTGACTTTCGGAATCAATTACCTTTTCTTCTGTAGAATTCCAAAATGATTGACGGTAGAGTTCTACGGAATCATTAAAAACGGAATCCTTAAGAAGTAGATCATGAATCTTATTTATCAAAAAAATTTCTACTAAATCTTCTGTATCTGTATAAGGATACATGATTGCACGTGAATATAAGTTTTTTCTCGTTCCTCGATATGGTCCGTTGAAAAAAGGATCATATGCTTTTGGCAAGCATTTTTTTTTTTTTTCATCATCACATAATATGGTTCTTTTTTCAAGCATATCCAGACTGGGGGATTCCTCATTTTTTTCTATAATTTGGATTCGGCTTCTCAATTCATTGTTCAAATTACACTTTTTTTTTTCATTGGTATAAATCCAAGAATTATAAAGATCTTCGTCATATAGTTTTTCTATTATGTACAAAGAAATTCTTCGTTCTAGCATTTCTGAAAAAGTCGATAAACTGGGCGGATATGTAAAGGATATTATTTGCTTCCCATCACTTGTACATGTAAAAAAAAAAAATTGTGACATTTCATTGC